TTATTAAATATCATAGATAGAAATTATGAAATTGAAATCTAAGTAGAAAATAGAAAAATGTAAGTTAAGTATAAGAAAAAAAATTGTGTTGGATTGGCACTACACAAAAAATCTACATGAATAGAAAAGGAAAAATGAAAAAAGCTATACCAAACTACAACCTCATTCTCTTTCTTTTTTTATTTCATTAATTGAACTTCGTTTGATTAAGTCGAAATTCTTCCAAAACTCCCGCCCTCCTTAAAATATCATAAACGGTTTCTGTAGGTTGAGCTCCTTTTTCAAGAAAATATAGAATAGCAGGAACATTTAAATAAGTTTGATTCTTTATTGGATCATAAAAACCCACTTTTCGCAGATCTCTTCCCTCTCTTCGGGACCGAACATCAATTGCAACGATTCGATAGACGGCTCATTGGGATAGATTAGATCAACAAACCCCCCCTAGAAACGTATAGGAAGTTTTCTCCTCGTACGGCTCGAGAAAAATGATTCTATTCTAAAATTATGTATATAGAAATTATAACGACAAATAAAAAAAGTCCCTAAAATCATCAAATGAATTAGACTAAGAATTAAGTCTTTCTTTCCTAAAAAAATAAAATCATTTGTATACTCATAACTCAAGTTGAATAACTCTTAAATATCCCAAAAGAAAATACTTTTTCATTTCGTTTATTGAGCAGTCTCGAATACCCTTTAATATGTCTCATTTAGAATCGATTTGAATTCTGCATTCTGATCCAAATCCAATTGTTGTGACAATTAAAATACAAAGGGCGTTTCCTTGTTCCGGAATCCTTTATCTTTGTTTTGAATCATTGGGTTTAGACATTACTTCGTTGATTTTTAATCCTTTCAAAAATGGCAGCAACATACCTTTTTTGTTATTTCTTTCTATCAATATTTCTTTCTATCAAAGAATAGAATCATACGAACGGCGGATTACCGCACGATAATTTTTTTATCGAAGAGGTTTTTTATCAATTCCAACAAGAATTCCTTTGGGATTTAAAACTTGATTGATTTGGATCCTTTCGATTTCTCTGTCAAAGATATACTTACAAAGTTGTTCTAACTTATTGATTGACACTAACCATAGACCCTTCTCCCTTGATAAATGAATCAATACTTTCCACTCGAGCTCCATCATGTACTAAATTCCATTATACCCCAACAAAAAAATGCAGGGTTCGAGTGGAACAAAGGATGTCGAGTCAAGAGCATCCTTTATTAGAGAATGATGGATATAAGAATCCACAACGGATCATGTCCTTCAAGTCGCACGTTGCTTTTTACCACATCGTTTCAAACGAAGTTTTACCATAACATTCCTCGAATTTGGAACCGCTATGCGGTTGATTCAATTATGGAATCATGAATAGTCATTGGTTCAGTCAGCACAGTCGGTACATAGATATCGAATCTATATTAAGTTAATATTAGTTATTTATTAGTTATTTTAATAAATTTTCTTTATTTTAATTTATATTATTTAATTAAATATAATATTAAGGAATTTATATATTTATATCATTTCTATTTTAGATAGAATTCTAGAATAAATTTCAAATTATGATTTCAATTTCTAATTTCGATTGAAATTAAAAATAAAAAAAAAATTCCAATTTTTTACAAACAATTACAATAAAGACGACATTTGATCATCCCTAAGAAAGAGAAATCCATTTTTTTTTGAAATTAATAAGCACTAAATCGAAATGAAAAAAAAAAAGATTGTAAAAATCCAATCTATATTCTATATACAATCTATATAAAGAAATATATAAGAAGATGGATATATGAAAAAGGCTCCTTTTTTAATTCAAATTCATGTATTTTATATGTAATTTATAACCCCATCTTACCTAAATCTCCAACAGATTCAGTTGTATCTACGTGTCATTTGAACACTGATGATCCTTTTTCTTTCATTTGTTAAATGTGAAAAAAAGATAAGATTTATTTTGGTTAGATCCATTAACCAAAAGAATCAAATTCTATCAAATATTACACTTTAGAAACAATCCAAATAATTTACATTATTTACTATTACTATTAAATATTTACTATAATTTAGTATATTTACATATACTCTGGGACGGAAGGATTCGAACCTCCGAATAGCGGGACCAAAACCCGATGCCTTACCACTTGGCCACGCCCCACTTTGATTTCTATTCGACACTAATAAACACTAATATTGTTATCGATTGTTCGTCAATTCCAGCCAAAATATCTAAAGAATCAATTAGATTCTGTTGTTAGTATTTTGACACACAAAGATATCGAATTCAACTTAATTTATTGATCATTGCATATAATTCCATTAAAATATTGCATGAAAGTAGAATTTCTTCTATTCTCCTTTGAGAATGGAAGGTTTTTTGGTTGAGTAAGTAAGTTCGGAAAAAAAAGAAGGATTTTTGGTCTATCTTTTTTTTTATTTTTTTTTTCATTTTTCACTTCTATCAATAACTCAATCAAAATGCAATTATCTAAAAAACAAAATTTCTGTTATGCTTAATATCTTTAGTTTGATCTGTCTTAATTCTGCCCTTTATTCGAGTAGTTTTTTATTAGCCAAATTACCTGAGGCTTACGCTTTTTTGAGTCCAATCGTAGATTTTATGCCAGTCATACCTCTACTCTTTTTTCTCTTAGCCTTTGTTTGGCAAGCTGCTGTAAGTTTTCGATAAGATCTTTCATCTTGTACTAGAAAAATTAACGATTTTTTTGAGAAAAACGATTCTAATAATTACTAAGATCAGACAAGTCTTCCAGTATGAACCCTTGATTCAAACATTAAAATTCTTGAATAGTCACAATCCGGATCACCCTGTTTTCCCATTCTAACTATTTTTTTCTGTGAGTGAAAACCTTATTGTGATCCTCCAAAATATCAAAAAGTGGGTATAAAAAAATTATTGATAAGTAAGATAATAAAATAAGAAATTCTATTTTATATATTTTTAATTACGAAAATTTCGATTTCTAACAACTATTTCGGTTTTCGTTATCAAATCAAAAAATAGGATATAATATGGTATAAAAATAGAGATTTCTTTTTTCAAAAAAAAAAAATAAAATGATCTTGGAGATTGTGTAATGCTTACTCTCAAACTCTTTGTTTACACAGTAGTGATATTCTTTGTTTCTTTATTCATTTTCGGATTCCTATCTAATGATCCAGGGCGTAATCCTGGACGCGAAGAATAAAAAGGGGTTCTTTGCTTGATTTTTCATCTATTTTTTTCTAATTACTAATTTTTTATTAAATAAAATTTTATTTGGATATATTTTGAAAAAATGAAAATAATTTCAAAAATTCGAAAGAGAAATCAATATAGTAAGTCATCAATAGAAACGGAAAGAGAGGGATTCGAACCCTCGGTACGAACGAGTCGTACAACGGATTAGCAATCCGACGCTTTCGTCCACTCAGCCATCTCTCCCCATTGAAAAAAAAAATACTAATATTCAAATCCAAATAAAATATAATTTTAAATAACAATATTTTAAATAAAATAATATTATTTAAATTTAAAATAATAAAATAAAATTATGTTTTATGTTTAAAGTCAAAATAAATAAAAAAATAAAATCAAAATGAAATCGAATTCTATAATAACTATAACATTTATATAACAATAATATATATATACAAAATATACAAGTCGTATTTTGTAATACATCTAAGTAGTTTTATCTGAAATTCCAATCAGTTAGATTTAGATAAAATAAGGAAGATTCTAAAGATTCAATTCAATATTTATAATTAAAAATATATAATATATAGTTATTATATTATAAATAAAAAATAAATATATTAAGAATTCAAAAATAATAAAAAAAATAGAAATATAGAAAGAAAAAAAGAAATACTTCTTCACCCCAAAGCGAAAAAAAGGTCCTTTAGTATTGTTTACGCGGCCTGGCCTGATCAGTACCTCGCCAGGCCCTTTTTTGGATTCTATAATATTAGTAATAAAGAAAATGATTTCTCTGATTTGATAATCATAAAAAAATCATTGTTATTGAAGCAACAGCAAGACCAATAAGAAAAAAACTGTTTCCATTCTAAAACCAACATGCCATTTCTTATTATCTTTTCTTCCCCCTTCATTTTTTCCATTTTTTTTTTCATTTTGAATAAATGAAACTGCACAATTTTTTTCTGTTCTAGTTAGAACTTTAACAATTTTCTTGAGCCGTATCTATCAAAACAAAACCCCTTCAGGAAACAGGAAAAAAAAATAGAACTTTTTTTTATTTTCATTTTGATTTTAGTTATTTAACTATCTTTTCATAATCTGATTAAGTCCTCCTATGAAAAATGCCAATATTATAAATTTCATGATTCTTTTATGATCCTATCTTGATTCTATTCAATTTCAGTGTTCGACAAAAATTCCATTTCAATACAATAATCGAACTGTAGCGGGTATAGTTTAGTGGTAAAAGTGTGATTCGTTTTATTAACCCTTTAATAGTTAAAGGGTCTCCTGGTTTGATTACTATTCCGATCAAAACCTTTATTTTTTTTTTTTTTAGGAATTAATCCTTTACCTCTCAATGACAAATTTGAGGAAAATTATACATTCTCGTGATTTGTATCCAAAGGTCAATTTGAAATTGAAAATTTGGATTATGAAATTACGAAACATGAATTTTTTTTTTGAATTGGATCAATACTTCCAATTGAATGAATATGAGTACGAGATCCATGGACGAAGATAGAAAAAAAGGTTTCTAATCGTAACTAAATCTTCCATTTTTTTTTATAGAGAGAAGCAAAATAGCTATTAAATGATGACTTTAGTTTACTAAAGGCTTCAATCAACATATTTTTTTGTTTTAGCTCGGTAGAAACAAAATATTTTTCCTTAGGATTTTCTCAAATAGAAATAGAGAACGAAGTAACTAGAAAGATTGTTAGAATCCCCTCCTCTAGAGGGATCATCTAGAAAGCAAGTTATTTTGAATTGAATGCATTCATA